ATCTTGGGGTAAACAATCTCTATTGCTTATGTTTACTTTTTTCACCATTTGATTCTTGTACATAGGAAATGAGACTCAACCTTTTTACTGCAAATTTAGAAGCCGTTTTCTTTCACTCATATAACTATCTGGTTTAGTTCATCAACTCAAATGCTGAAGAAAAATAAAAATATATAGTCAATCAAATCTTTTTATCCTTGTTTCTAGAAAGAAAAGAATTTGGAGAAATTTTAGGTCTCACCGAATCACACGTAGAGATATTGATAACACACATAGAGCTAATGGTATTTCATAACTAATTGATTGAGCAGCTGCCCGTAGACCACCTAAAAAGGAATATTTATTATTTGATCCATACCCCGACATAAGAAGTCCAACGGGAGCAATACTTGAAATGGCAATCCAGAAAAAAACACCAATACTAAGATCGGCTAGAACAAGGTGATCACCAAAAGGAATTACTGAATAACTTAGAAAGATAGATATTACTGCTATGGATGGTCCGATACTGAATAAACGAGTATCTCCTGTAGATGGAATAAGGTTCTCTTTCAAAAGTAGTTTTGTCCCATCTGCTAGAGCTTGAAGAATTCCTAAAGGGCCGGCATATTCAGGTCCGATACGTTGTTGTATTCCTGCAGATATTTCTCTTTCTAACCAAACAATTACTAGTACACCTATTGTGATTCCTAATACAAGAGTCAAAATAGGGACAAGCATCCATATGATCCTATAGACTTCTTTTAAGGATTCCAATTTGGAAAAAGAATTGATAGTCTCTATTTCTGTTGTATCAATTATCATTTCAACGATCAACTTCTCCCATAATGATATCTATGCTACCTAGTATTGTCATAATATCAGCCAATTTCATTCTTTTAACTAACTGAGGAAGAATTTGCAAATTGATAAAACCTGGTGGGCGAATTTTCCATCTCCAAGGAAAAACGCTCTGATCGCCTATCAGAAAAATTCCCAATTCTCCTTTTGGGGCTTCAACTCTCACATAAAGTTCTTGTTTCGACAATTCAAAAGTTGGAGAAGGTTTTTTACTAATAAACCGATAGTCAAAATCATTCCATTCAGGATCTTTTAATCTGTCAAAACGTCGGATTTCTAAATTTTCGTAAGGCCCTCCTGGAATTCCTTCCAGAGCCTGTTGAATAATCTTTATGGATTCTGTCATTTCACTGATTCGTACTAAATAACGAGCTAATGAATCCCCTTCTCGTTGCCATTGAACCTGCCAATCAAATTCATCGTAAGACTCATAATGATCAACTTTACGAAGATCCCATTCTATTCCGGAAGCTCGTAGCATTGGTCCCGATAAACCCCAATTTAATGCCTCGTCTCTCCCAATAATGCCTACGCCTTCAACTCGTTCTAAAAAAATAGGATTCCGGGTAATAAGTTTTTGATACTCAGCAACCCCTGTTAAAAAATAATCGCAAAAATCCAAACATTTATCTATCCAGCCATAGGGTAGATCGGCAGCCACTCCTCCAATACGAAAATAATTATGCATCATTCGCATACCGGTGGCAGCTTCGAATAGGTCATATATTAATTCTCTTTCTCGAAAAATATAGAAGAAAGGGGTCTGCGCACCAATATCCGCCATAAAAGGACCGAGCCATAACAAATGAGAAGCTATCCGACTCAACTCCAACATAATGACTCTGATATAGCTAGCCCTTTTAGGTACTTGAATATTGCCTAATTGTTCGGGCCCATTTATGGTTATTGCTTCTGTGAACATAGTAGCTAAATAATCCCAACGTGTTACATAAGGCAAATATTGTATAATTGTTCGGTTTTCCGCAATTTTCTCCATCCCTCTATGTAAATAACCCAATATTGGTTCGCAGTCGACAACATCTTCACCATCTAGAGTAACGATGAGTCGAAGAACACCGTGCATTGATGGGTGCTGAGGCCCCATATTGACTATCATGAGGTCTTTTCTTGTAGTTGGTGCAGTCATAAGTTTTTTAACGATTCATTCTTCCATGAATTACTGAAAGTGAAAAGAAGTTCATCAAAATTTAATCGAAACATATAAGTGACAATGACATAACTCTTCAAATTAATTTAATCAAATTAACGAGTTTTTGTCTCTCGAATGTCCAACTGATTAATTAATTCTTTATAACGTACTCTATTTTTTTTTGCCAAATAAGCTAGCAGTCGTTGACGTTTTCCCAAAATTTTCTTCAAACCTCTCTGAGATAAATAGTCTTTTTTGTGCAATTCTAAATGTGAAGTAAGTCTCCGTATCTTATTGGTGAAATTGAATACTTGAAATTCAACAGATCCTTTCTTTTCTTCTTGAGAAATAACTGAAATGACAGAATTTTTTACCATAAATGAATTTCCCCTTTCTTTATTTTACGGATATGGATTTTTTCGAATTTTATTGATCAGTAATAATAATGCCAGTAATTTGAACGTGGTATATAGACTTAATTTCTTTATGAACCTCTAATTTTATCAATTCCAATAAATTAATCAAATTTCAAATTTGATTGAGATAGGAATCCAAAAAGGTGGTAGGTACGTTTTTTTCATTCACAAAAGCGAATAATTGAAACCTAAAATCCTAAAATGAAGAAGATTCTGTTGATTCATTTCTAGATCTAATCGATGCCTTATTTTATTGATTTAGTATCGTCTACTCGAATTAGATTCGAATGAGATGTAAAACAAGGCATGTGTGCATTTGTTTGCTTTCAGATACTCTATATCAGATACTCTATACGAGACAGGGTATATAGTACTATCAATTAATTTTCAATCGTGGATACATATGTATCCTTAAGATACTGAAACGGCTACCATTATTGGTATCAAACCAATAACGATTCATACAAGCTAAATCTTCTAATCGATAATTAGGCCAAAGAAAGAACTTAAATTTAATTAATTCATTTTTATCTTTATAAAGGGGTTTCCTTTCATCCAAAAATTGACTCCAGTTTTTTACATTGGTTTCGTTGCAAAATACTGAATTTCTATCGACGCCATTCCAATTCAAAGAATTAAAAAAACTTCGAATTCTCAATTCTCTACGACGTCTAGACCATAAAATATTTTCAGGAACAAGCAAATCAAAATGATTTTTTTCTGTATTTATTCTTTGAGTTTGAGGTTGCAGAATGAATTCGTCAAAATTCTTTTTATCAACATATCTTTGTTCTCGGTATCTTTGATTAGTTTGGTGTTTACTTTTATGAACCAATGAAATACCTATGGTTTGATACATAATAAATTGTCCATTATTTTTTACAGACAACCGAATAGGTTCGATAATCAATACCCCCTTCTTCATCAAGTCTGTAAGAGGTAAATTTGCCTGAATCAGCATTATATCCAAACTCATTTCTCTCCTTTGAATTGACGATATAGTAATTTTGGTTGGATTTATCAGTCGAAGCAGGAGACAATATACCTTGATATTTTCGATCATTCTTTGATTCAAAGCATCGTTCCATCTCAATTGAAAAAGCAAATAACGTTTCAAGAACAAATCTAGTTCTGCTTCCGTGTTGCTTTTGTATTGTTTTTTATTTTTACCCTTTTTTGTGTCTGATTCCACGTAATCTTTTTCAAGATCGTTTTGGTGTTTTGAGAAAACAGGGCCCAGATTTCCTTTGTTTTCTATATCTGATCCACGCTCTCTTTGACTTGCGGGTTCTTTTGCTTCTTGAATTCGATTCTTTATTTTTTTATTTGATGGTAGAAAAAAGTTTTGTTTTTGGTTTTTATTTTGCCTAACATTTTCATTTGTATTCAAATTTAAAAGAAGGAATTTGCTTGGTATAATCCACGGTTTTATTTTATAGACATTATAAAGTAGTACAAATTCTGGGAAGAACCAAAATTCCAGATTCAATATGGGACGATTAAATATTTTTTCATTCATTCCCATCCAATCAAAAAAGACTTTTTTAGAATTTTTTTGAGTTTTTTCGGGATTTTGATGAGTTGTAAGATAAAAAACCCCTTTTTTCTCAATTTTCTCAATTATTTGATAATTATTAATACCAATTTGAGTATTTGGATTACTGTTGGTATCGATCTTAACCCAGGCCTCAATATCTCCTTTTTGTCTAAGAGAAAAATGGATAATTTTCCAATCCAAATATTTTCTATCGAGATTTCTTTCTAGATCTAGAATATTGTCTTTTCTTAGATAATTATTGATCTGAAGATTGGCGGGCATATCAACAAAGTTGTGTTTGGACGGGTTGGAATTATACGAAATTTCTAAGTTCTTCTTTACTTGAAAAGGTAATCTAGAAATAAATGAGTCACTTTTATTTTCATAATTAATCGATTTATATGCTAAAAGATCATATCTATAACATTTTTTAAAATTATCTTTTTGGTTTGGTAATGAATAGAGTTCCGAATCATTTTCTTTTTTGTAATGAATTAATTGGTCTTTTTCATATGAATTCCATTTGTTTAAGTTTCTATTTTTATTTTGAGCCATACAATTTTTATTAATCCTAGTTCGCCATTTTTTTGGCATTAATCTAGACCATCTAATCTGAGATAAATCGTATTGATAATGCCGTCTTAACCAGTTTTTCCATTGATTGATTCTATAACTCTGAAGTTTCTTATGTTTTAATTCCGAATGAAATATTCCTAGTGTTCTAAAATAGTCCTTTATTTTAGTCTTAAGGAAACAAGACCTTGTGTTATATTGAAGAACAGATCGAAATTTAGACAAATTAATAACTTGGGTTTGTGATAATTTGTAAAATACGTATGCTTGTGACAAGTAGGATAAATCACAAAAAATATGTGAATTTTTCTTACTAATATTATAAAGTGACTTTTTTATAGTAGAAATAAAGATAAAGTGAATTTTATTATTATTAATTTTTTCTTGATTTATTTCATTATTGGAAATGGATTTATCAATCAATTTGTTTGTTGATTCAAGAAAGAATTGTATAGTAATTCTAGGAATATTAATGATAGATAAA